TTATTTCCTTCTGTGCGGGCTCAATTTTGGGCCTTATCTTATAAATAAACTTAGAAGATTGAATTATACTGATTAATTATAATAAGTTTGAAGACAGTGGAACTGAGTAAAGTCTAGGGTCTATCGGTAAGGACGTGAAATACGAAATAACAAGGGAGAGACTTTGAACTTGTTTGTCCTAACTGAAAAGGGTGAATTAAGTAGTTAATTGAAACATCTTATTAAGCTATAAGGAATACATCAATTGAGATTCCGTGCGTAGCGGCGAGCGATAGCGGAAGAATTGTCTCAACAGATAATTAAGATGATTGGACATCTAGACTAAACCCCGATAGACACCTACAGAGAAAGTACCGTGAGGGAAAGACTCAGAATTGGTTCTTTAAGTTACCTTTTGCATAATGGGCCTGCAAGACAAAATTTGGCAAGCTTAAGTAATAAATGAAGGCGTAGTGAAAGCAAGAGAAGCTCGTCAGTCAAATTCCCCGAAACCAAGTGATCTAACCATGGTCAGGTAGCTATGCTGACCGAACCAGTGATTGTGGCAAAAATCTTGGATGAACTGTGGTTAGTAGTGAAATACTAGTCGAACTTGGATATAGCTGGTTCTCTACGAAACTTATCTTAGTAAGGCACCCCAAGTTGATTCGCCCCCGGGTTGGGTTTGAATTAATGGTGTAGTAAGACTATGGCGATAAGGCCTCTAGTCAAGAGGGGTAAGCCCTAACCAGAAATTAAAGTCACTAATACAGATTAAGTGTGTAAAGAGGGTTAAACTTAAACAAACAGGAAGTAGGCTTGGAAACAGCCATCTGCACAGGAAAACGTAAAAGTTCACTGAATGAGCTAGGAACCTCTAAGAATTAAGGCGGCTAAATCTAATACTGAAATTCTGGAAGCCAGCATCAACTGGCTTAGTAGTAGAGCGTTCTGTGAGCACAATATGTGCGCACTTCGTGAGATAAACAGAAGTGATAATGCAGGCATGAGTAGTACAAGATTCATTCCAAATAAATAAAAATATACAGCTTCTAAGGGCATATGCCCAATGAATTATAATTATTGTATTTGTTCAGGAAAAATATTATGGTATAAATACCTTTAACTGTTATTTATGGACTTAGATCTAGGCATAATTTCTCTTAAGGAACTCGGCAAAATAAGATCTCGGCTGTTTACCAAAAACATAGCTCTCTGCTAAAGGTTACTGAAGTATAGAGGGTGAACTCTGCCCAATGGTTGTATAGTGAAACTGAGGACTAACGTCTAAAGCGAAGCCCAACTGAATGGCCGCGGTAACTCTGACCGTGATAATGTAGCACAATAAATAGCCAATTAATTGTTGGCGGGTATGAATGGAACCACGAGGGTCTTACTGTCTCAAGAGAAAAGCCGATGAAATTATAATTGTAGTGAAGATACTACATAAACATTGTAAGACGAAAAGACCCTATCGAGCTTTACTGGACACCGATAGCGTTAACTTAAATGATTGATACTAAGTACCCTAATTTTGAGTTAATAATTTTTGTTGGTAGGACAGTTTAGTTGGGGCGACTACCTTTGAATAAGAAACGAAGGCGAGCTTATGGTATACAAAGCTAATCTCATTAGCCTGACAGTGAGGAGGACACTCCTAGCTGGCACAAGGACTGCGTCCTATGTGGGCGATAATGACCCGATATGATTGTCCAAAATAAATATCGAAAGCGGATAAAAGCTACCGTAGGGATAACAGCGTAATATTGTTGGAGAGTTCTTATCGAGGACAGTGTTTGCGACCTCGATGTTGAATTGCGGTGCCCTGGTGCTGTAGAAGGTACCTTAGGTTGGTCTGTTCGACCATGAAAACCGTACATGATTTGAGTTCAGAGCGTGGTGACACAGCTCGGTTTCTATCTACAATGTTTAATACAACTTTTCTGAGCCCTAGTACGCAAGGAATGGTCTCAGCGATGCTCGACTATATTGGCCCCATCGATGTAATCAACCTCTGGCTGCTGCAAAGAGGGAAAACAAAAGGTAGGTATTAATAAATCATATGCCATGTGGGTGCATAACCCCTGGCATACTATGGAATTAGCACTAGGGCCCATCATACTAATAGTATTGATGTATGGATTAAAGGCCCCAACTTTAAGATTAACTGCGTTACTTGCAGGTGCTGCGGGAGCTGTCGGGCTATTAGCTGAGCCCCACCTACTATGTTGAACACAGGCTATTAAGATGCTGGTGATGTTAAGTGGGCTCGCCATACTATGTATGCTGGACCATCGAACATCGCATCGATCAAGCTCTTTATTGATTTTGTTGGTGATATTAGGTAATTTATTACTTATTGGATCAACAAATTTAGTCTCTATATATTTGGCATTAGAAATGCAAACGTTATGTATGTTTATTTTAGTGGCTTATAATAGAGATTCGTTGCTATCAGCAGAAGCGGGGCTAAAATACTTCGTATTAGGAGCACTATCTTCTGGGCTGTTCCTGTTTGGTTGTGCCTTAATCTATGGCTCTACAGGAGAGCTTGAACTTCAATTTATTAGTATGAGCACAATCTCTTACGGGACATTAGCTGGTAAATGTCTTATTACTATTTCATTGTTATTTAAAGTGTCTGCAGCCCCATTTCATATGTGGGCCCCCGATGTTTACGAGGGAGCTCCAACTTGGGTAACTGCGTTATTATCTATGGTGCCTAAATTGGGAGTTCTAGCTATTATAATCCAAATAGGCTTAAATGAAATAGGGTTATTAATAGCCGGATTAATTTCTTTGATTGTTGGGGCTATAGGAGCTTTGAATCAAACTCGAATAAAAAGATTATTAGCTTATAGCGGTATAAGCCACATGGGGTTTGTGTTGCTTGGAATAGCTATTGGATCTATAGAAAGTCTTCAGGCGAGTTTAATGTATATAGGTGCTTATGTAATAGTTCAAGTACTACTTTGGTCTGTAGTATTAATTATATCCCCTAAAAGAGACATGCTTATTGAGTTTAGTGGTGTTTCAAGATTAAACCCAATGTTAGCATTAGCTTTAGCTACAGGTTTATTGTCTACTGCAGGAATCCCCCCTTTAATCGGATTTTTAACTAAATGGTATATTATTTTAGCAGCTGCTGGTCAAGGCTATTATTTTAGCGCTTTAATAGCTTTAGTCTGCTCCGTGATAGCTGGAGTTTATTATCTTAGATTAGTAAAAATTATGTTTTATGAACCTTTGTCGACGCCCTTAGTAATAACAAATATATTAAACTCTCTACGTGGTAACGTAACATCAGAGGAAGCGGGTTTAGGCAAGGCAATATTAATTGGAATAAGCCTATATTTAGTATTAACAACCATAGTATGTCCTAGTTTGTTCTTTCAATTAACACATTTAATTATCTTAGATTTATTTCCATGTATCTACTAATTTTATTAATACCACTACTAAGCGCAGTCGGAAGCGGACTAGGGGGTCACTATTTGGGAGGAAAAGGAGCTGGCTTGTTAAGTTCTATGTGGATTCTCGCCAGTAGCTTTCTCTCTTTTGTATTATGTTATGAAATTCTTATTAATGAGTCTATAGTATATATAGAATTAGGCAGATGGATAGACTCAGATTTATTAATAGTTGGCTTTGGCTTACAATTTGATATGGTAACAGCTGTAATGCTAATAGTAGTAACCACAATTAGCGGATTAGTTCATGTTTATTCTACAAGTTATATGAGAGAAGACCCTCATTTACCTAGATTCATGAGCTATTTGTCTCTATTTACCTTTTTTATGTTAGTTTTAGTTACTAGTAATAATTATGTGCAATTATTTATTGGTTGGGAAGGTGTAGGTCTATGTTCTTACTTATTAATTAACTTTTGGTTTACGCGCATACAAGCTAACAAAGCGGCAATTAAAGCAATGTTAATCAATAGAATAGGAGATATAGGATTAATGTTAGCTATTATACTAATCTGGAAAGAATTTGGGGTCTTAGATTATTGTAGTTTATTCTCTGCTTTATCACCATCTTCAGCTTGTACTTGGATTTGTATACTATTAACTATAGGGGCCGTAGGAAAATCTGCTCAATTAGGGTTACATACTTGGTTGCCGGATGCTATGGAGGGACCTACACCTGTTTCGGCCTTAATTCACGCAGCAACAATGGTAACAGCAGGAGTATTTTTAATTATTAGATCAGCTCCCCTTTTTGATTATTCTCCAACTGCAACAATTATTGTAGGTTTAGTTGGTTCCTTAACTGCTTTCTTTGCAGCTACAGTAGGATTAGTACAATCAGATATAAAAAAAGTTATTGCTTATTCTACTTGTAGCCAACTAGGATACATGGTAATGGCTTGTGGGACTTATAGTTCTTTGAGTAGCCTATACCACTTACTGACTCACGCTTTCTTTAAGGCTCTATTATTCTTGGGGGCAGGCTCAATCATTCATGCCCTTCTAGATGAACAAGATCTTAGGAAGATGGGGGGAATAATTCGGGGTCTTCCTTTAACATATATATTAATGTTGATTGGTTCATTGTCTTTAGCCGGTTTCCCTTATTTATCTGGATTTTACTCTAAAGATTTAATATTAGAATTAACTTATAATAGTTATTGTTTAATATCTATTTATTGGTTAGCTTCAATTACAGCCTTCTTAACTGCTTTTTATTCATTCCGATTAATATATTTAAGTTTTGTGTCTAAGCCTAATTTAACGCGCATAAGCGCACAACATTTACATGAGGCTGACTGAAACTTATTGGGACCTTTATTAGTATTAGCAATAGGGAGTATTTTAATTGGTTATATCGCTCAAAATATGGTGTTTGCGCCAAGTTTACGCCCTTTACCACTTGTGCCCACAATAGTTGCCTTAGCACCAGTTATTATGTCTGTAACAGGGATATTATTAGTGTTTATACTTCGTCCATATATTATATATTATACTACACGCCCTAGCATATATGGGTTTCTATTTTATGCTTGGGAATTTAATCAAATAGTAAATTATTATATTGGAAGCACAGTTTGGAAGTTCGGCCATATTGTCTCTTATCGTACTATAGACCGGGGTATATTAGAGATTTTAGGTCCTACTGGAATAGCCCAATTTATAGTTAATAGAACTAAAGAGCTAAGCAGCTTACAATCTGGTTTATTATTTAATTATGCATTAATGATATTAGTTGGAACAGCTATCGCACTTAAATACTTAGTCGTAAATTAAAAGCAGAATAAAACTAGCCGCAAAATAGTGGCTGGTATTATATATGATATTAACTTGGATAGGGGGCTCTATATTAATAAGCATAGTAATAATAGCATTAATTCCAAGGGAAAATAGTATGAAATTACGCCAGCGAGCGTTAGAGTGGTCTCTAATTACATTTGCTCTTTCTATTTTATTATTAGTTAATTTTCATCAAGAAGCTCAATTTCAACAGATAATTGAATTTAATTGGGTAAGTACAATAGGCTGGTTTGAAGGTTCTCCAATATTGTTTGCTATTGATGGGATTTCTATATTTTTCATTGTATTAAGTACTTTATTAACACCAGTTTGTATTTTAGTAAGTTGGAATAGTATTAAGTTTCTTGTTAAAGAGTTTATTATGTGTCTTTTAGGCATGGAACTTTTATTAATTGGGGTATTCTCAACATTAGATTTGTTAATATTTTATGTGTTATTTGAGAGCATATTGATACCCATGTTCTTAGTAATAGGAGTATGGGGAGCTCGACCAGAGAAGATCAGAGCTGCCTATTATTTCTTTTTCTATACCTTAGTTGGTTCAATATTAATGTTGCTTAGTATAGCAATTATTTATAGAATAACGGGAACAACTGATTACTTATCTTTAACTAATATTCAGATTGATAGTAACATTCAAATTTGGTTATTTATAGGGTTTTTCCTTAGTTTAGCAGTTAAGATACCAATGGTCCCCTTTCATATATGGTTGCCTCTTGCACATGTTGAAGCTCCTGTAGCTGGTTCAGTGATTTTAGCTGGAATACTATTAAAATTAGGGGGCTATGGGTTCATTCGATTCGCTTGGCCCCTTTTCCCTGAAGCAACGGAGTATTTAACACCAATTATATTAACGCTATCATTAATAGCAGTGATATACGGGAGTTTAACTACTTGCAGACAAGTAGATGCAAAGCGCCTGATAGCTTATTCCTCGGTAGCTCATATGGGAATAGTAACAATCGGTTTATTTACTCATACGATAGAGGGCTTAATAGCCTCTATATTTTTAATGATAGCTCATGGAGTAGTTAGTCCCGCTCTATTTATAGCAGTAACGTTGCTCTATGAGAGACATCACACAAGGTTAATTAGATATTATAGGGGGGCAGTTATGACTATGCCCCTATTTTCTATAATATTTATGGTGTTTACTTTAGCTAATATTGCTGTTCCTCTTAGTTGTAATTTTGTTGGAGAATTTTTATCTTTAGTAGCTGCTTTTTCTATTAGTACCTCATTAGGTATTCTCACTTCAACTAGTATGGTTATAGCTGCTGCCTATTCATTATATTTATACAATAGAATTTGTTTTGGGCAACTTTCTCCATACTTAATATTTTCGAGAGATATTAATAGACGAGAATTTAATGGGCAATTACCGCTAGTATTCCTTATCGTATTATTAGGCATAATTCCATATCCCTTGATCGAATTAATTCGTGTATGTTTACCTAGATTCCTATAATCTTCTAGGTTATTTATAATTGTGGTAGGGGCCGGAATTGAACCGGCATGATCAGATTATGAGTCTGAAAACTTTCCATTAGTTGACCCTACGCGCGGCCTCAACAGGTGTAATATAGAAGGCTCCCAATAATATAGAAGAAATCGTAAAATCTTATTATACATAATTATTATCATAAACTTGATATTTCCCCTAAAGGCCATCAACCAAGTTTATAGGCAAGCTGCATCTTTATTTATGTTTAGAGGCTGGCATCTAAACCTATCAACAAGCCAGAAATTAAAACGACTAAACCAAGACTAAAGGGCAGATAAGACTTCCACAATAAATACATAAGTTGGTCATACCTCATTCTAGGAAAAGAGGCTCGTACCCACACAAATGCAAATACTATCCCCGTAGTTTTAAGAGCTAAACAACTCATCCCTAAAATTCCTGTGAAAGGTGCCCAACCACCTAAAAACAATAAGCTTATCAAACAGCTCATTAGAATAATATGGCCGTATTCAGCTAAAAAGAATAGGGCAAACGACATACTAGAATATTCTACATTATAACCAGAAACTAATTCTGATTCCCCCTCGGTAAGATCAAAAGGAGCCCGATTAGTTTCAGCTAATGCCGAAGCAAAAAACATCAAAGCAGCTGGAAATAAAGGTATTATATACCAGATTTCGGCTTGAGCTAAAACAATTTGAGTGATGTTAAGAGAACCTGCACATAATATTACTGATATTAGAATAAGCCCAATACACACTTCGTAACTAATCATTTGAGCTGCTGCTCTGATAGCCCCTAAAAATGCATATTTAGAATTACTTCCCCAACCAGACATTAAAATAGCATATACCCCCATAGAACTAATAGCAAAAATATATAGGATACCAGCATTAATATCAGCTAGTACAATACCGGGGCTAAAAGGAATAACCCCCCAAGCCAAAAAAGCTAAAGTAAGCGATAGAATCGGGGCTACAATATAAACCGACAAATTAGCATGATTGGGGATAGCCATCTCTTTAGTAAATAGCTTTAATCCATCAGCTAGAGGTTGTAATAGTCCATAAACCCCAACTACATTAGGTCCTTTTCGTGCTTGCATATACCCTAATACCTTTCTTTCTGCTAAAGTTAAATAAGCTATAGCCACTAATAAAGGAATTATTATTGCAAGTGTTTTAAAGATAATTAAAATAATAGTACTCATCATTCTAGTTACCGAGCGGCTAAGTACGTATTGAACGCGCATAACTTAGCCCAAGAGCAAGTTCCCTTACCCTTACTATGTTACGACTTACCCCCTCTCGAAAAGGAGGGATAACCCCACCGCGGGGCGTCTCATATCCTTAACTTGAAGGGGACGACGGGCGATTTGTGCTAACACTGGGTTAGAATTCACCGGAACGCTCTACCTCCCGATTACTATCAAATCCTACTTAAAATTCCCGTTTCAGAAAATCTCCGCCTCCTACTTTATTGTGTATATGTATAGGAGAATGTAGCGCATAATATCCCTTTCCATAAAGACCATGACACCTGACTTAATCCATAATAGGGTTAAGGATAACATTTATTGTTACCCTGACGACGGCCATGCAATGCCTGAGCGGTTATCTACAAAAGATACGCTTTCAAGGAAAGGTAAGGTGACACGCGGATCATCGTATTAAATTACACGCTCCTCTGATTCAAACAGTGAACAGCCAAGCCTTTTGAGTTTCAATCTTGCGATCATAGTATTCAGGCATACAATAAAGTTATTGGCTAATAAAGCTATTGTATAAGTTTAGGGCGAGGACTACCAGGGTATCTAATCCTGTTTGCTATCCAAGCTTTCGTATTTCATGAAGATGTATATGAATGGAGTAAGGAGTCTCCACCTTCGGACTTCCACTCTTGCTTCAAACATTTTACCGCTACCAAGAGGTTTGCCCTACTTTATTCTCATACTTCACTACATACTTTAACGCCTAATGCGAAATAAAAACTAGGCCTCTAAGTTTAACCGCGTCTGCTGGCACTTAGTTAGACAGACCTCAGTGTGAAACCCTGTGTCAAGCGTTTACCCATTGCACAAGATTCTCTACTGCTGCCAAAATGTCTTTCCCCTGTTTCAGTGAAAGTGTGGCTATACTACGCATCTTCGACCAGGTGGGCCACTATCCCGCCTATTCTAATACGTTAGCCGAGATAATCTCCGCTTTATCCTCACCAGTAGGGCCCCTAATTAGGGGCCTTGCATGTATTAGAAGAACACATTGCCTTATAGACTCCCCAAGGTCAAAGGAGTAGAGGTCAAAGAAGTATGAACAATATCTAATTGTCCTTATGACTTACGTTGATAGACAAATGGTAATTCATTATAAGTATGAAAAGCCGGTGGAGAAGATAAAGACCATTCTAATGAGCCAGGCGAAGTTGACCAGCCTTTAAACGGTCTTTCGGCTGCTAATGCCTCATAAGATAAATATACGAACCAGATAATTCCTACTAGAGCTATTACAGCTCCACAAGAACTAATTAAGTTCCAATCTTGATAGGCATCAGGAAAATCTGAATATCTTCTAGGTAATCCAGCTAAACCCAAGAAATGTTGGGGGAAAAAAGTTAAATTAACTCCGATAAACATAATCCAGAAATGTATTTTACCGTATAGTTCGTTATAACTATAGCCTGTAATTTTACCGAACCAATAATAGTATCCCCCAAATATAGCAAATATAGCCCCCATAGATAACACATAATGGAAGTGAGCTACTACATAATAAGTGTCGTGCAATGCTATATCTAATGAACTATTAGCTAATATAACTCCAGTTAAACCACCAATAGTAAAGAGGAAGACAAATCCAATAGCCCATAACATAGGTGTATCAAGCCGTGGGCTTCCCCCATATATAGTAGCTAGCCAGCTAAATATCTTAATCCCAGTAGGAACAGCAATAATCATAGTGGCGGCAGTAAAGTAGGCACGAGTATCGACATCCATACCAACGGTGAACATATGGTGGGCCCAAACAATAAATCCCAGTACTCCAATAGAAATCATAGCATAGACCATACCTAAATAACCAAAAATATGTTGTTTAGCAGAAAATGTGGGTATAATTTGAGATACTATACCAAATCCTGGCAAAATTAATATATAGACTTCAGGGTGCCCAAAAAACCAAAATAAGTGCTGGAATAAAATAGGGTCTCCTCCTCCTGCAGGGTCAAAGAATGTTGTATTAAAATTTCTATCTGTTAATAACATTGTAATTGCACCAGCTAACACTGGTAAAGATAGTAATAATAATATTGTAGTAATTAATACAGACCACACGAATAGGGGTAATCTATGCATGCTCATACCAGGAGCCCTCATATTAATTATAGTAGTTATGAAGTTAATAGAACTTAAAATGGAAGATATACCAGCTAGATGTAAACTAAATATAGCTAGATCCACTGCTCCCCCTGAATGGGCTTGAATGCTTGATAGTGGGGGGTAAATGGTCCAACCTGTCCCTGCCCCTTGTTCCACAAACATAGAACCAACTAATAGTATTAGAGAAGGTGGCAATAGCCAAAAACTAATATTGTTTAATCTAGGAAAGGCCATATCGGGTGCACCAATCATAATTGGCACAAACCAATTTCCGAACCCCCCAATCATTACTGGCATTACCAGGAAGAAAATCATTAATAAGGCATGTGATGTCACAATTACATTATATAGATGATCATCTCCTAACATACTACCTGGAGCTGACAGTTCTAACCGTATTAACATACTTGAAGCTGTTCCCGCCATTCCAGAGAAAGCTCCAAACAGTAAGTATAAAGTGCCTATATCTTTATGATTAGTAGAGAATAGCCAACGTGTAAGATACTTATTCATGCTGTTCATGCTTACTCTAGAATAAAATAATATGGGAGAGGTGAATACTCTTGAGGTCGTATGTGGAGTTGGAAGCTTTAGGGGTGTATACAAAATGGCGGTATTAGAGAAGAATGAAAACTCCCATTAATGGATTATTGGGGGCCCCGCTCCTACGTGACGCGGCTGAGCCATTTCAACTAAGCTTCCAAGATGCTGCTAGTCCTGTTATGGAGGAAATTTTATTCCTTCATAACCAAATTATGTTTATTTTAATTATTATTATAACAGCTGTATTGTGGTTAACTATAAGAGGATTAACAGGCCAAGCTTATCATCGTTATACTATAGAGGGAGTTGTGATAGAAATTGTCTGGACTATAATTCCAGCAGCTATATTAGTGTTTATAGCATTTCCTTCTTTGAAATTACTCTATTTAATGGAGGAGATAGTAGAGCCCAGTGTAACAGTAAAAGCCATAGGACATCAATGGTATTGGTCTTATGAGTATTCAGACTATCAAACTACTCTAGAATTTGACTCTTACATGATACCTACGAGTGATCTTCAACCCGGCGATCTCCGACTTTTAGAGGTTGATAATAGAATGGTTGTCCCTATTGATACTTATGTAAGAGTTTTAGTTTCGGGTGCAGATGTGCTTCACTCATTTGCTGTCCCCTCATTAGCCCTTAAAATGGATGCTGTGCCTGGACGTCTTAATCAAACCGGATTTTTAGTTAAAAGGCCGGGATTATTTTATGGTCAATGTTCCGAATTATGTGGCGCTAATCACTCTTTTATGCCCATTGTTATAGAAGCCGTTAGCATAGATAAATATATCAGCTGGTTATCTTCATTATATGCTGATCTTTAGAGGATCTTTCAATTATAGAATAATGCCCCATTTAGATATAACTACTTATTTAACTCAATATAGCTGGACATTAATAATTTTGTTAGCACTTTATAGTATTATGAGTTTATTTATTTTACCTAAAATTCAAAATAATTTACGTATAAGAAATATCCTGCAGGAGGAGGGAACAGCCCTTAATCAGGAACTCGGGACTAATCGAGCATATACTATATTACAAGATATACTCCGTAGGTAGGCCCACTTCCTATATATTTAATATGACTGCCTCTTTCTTTGATCAGTTCAATGTAGTTCGGATAATTGGAGAAATAATTACTAACTCTTCTATTATGATGCTTATTCTATTTAGTGCAGTATTAATAGGAAGTTGTTCATATAAATTAATACCTACAAGATTGCAGGCTATACAAGAAATTCTTTATGTTCATTTTTTGGGATTAGTAAAAGATTCTACAGCTAATAAGGGAACCCAATATTTTACTTTTATTATAACTTTATTTACGTTTATTGCTGGATTAAATTTATTAGGCCTATTTCCTTATGTCTTTACCCCAACTGCCCATATTATTGTTACTTTTGGGCTAAGTTTATCTATTTTAATAGCAGTAACAATATTGGGTATAACACAATTCCGTTGGAACTTTGCTTCAATGATGGTACCTAGTGGGACTCCTTTATTTTTAGCTCCACTATTAGTAATGATTGAAACGCTCAGCTATATCTCCCGGGCAATCTCTCTAGGTGTTCGACTAGCTGCTAATTTATCTGCTGGGCATCTTTTATTTGCCATATTAGCAAGTTTTGGGTTTGCAATGATTAGTAATGGGGCGTTAATATTAAGTTTAGTTCCTATAATAGTAATGATCCTTATAACTTTACTAGAAATTGCCGTGGCCTTGATTCAAGCGTATGTATTTTGTATGTTAACTGCCGTATACATTAATGATACTCTAAATTTGCACTAGCTAGAGTAAGAAAGATACTCGATTACCCGCCGGGTAACTATGAGTAAGGCTTATCACCCTTATCATTTAGTGGATCCTAGTCCATGGCCTTATACAGGCGCAATTGGGGCACTACTATTAACAGCAGGCTCAGTATTATATTTTCACTATAGTTATACGTTGATCCTGTTTTTAGGTGTAATAACAATAATATTAACAATGTTTGTTTGGTGGAGAGATATTATTAGAGAAGCTACTTTCCAGGGGCACCATACTCAAATAGTAAGAAGGGGACTAAGATATGGTATGATCCTTTTTATTACTTCTGAAGTTTGCTTCTTTTTTGCGTTCTTTTGGGCTTTTTTTCATAGCAGCTTGTCTCCTGCTATTGAATTAGGCGCTGTTTGGCCCCCTGTTGGTATAGAGGTGTTAGATCCATTTTCTGTGCCCTTATTAAATACAGCTATATTACTTAGTTCAGGAGCAACAGTTACATGGGCACATCACGCCATAGTTAGCGGACAAAGATTAGAAGCCATCCAATCACTTACTTGTACCGTAATACTTGGGATTCAGTTTACAGCCTTACAAGCTATGGAGTATTACGAAGCGCCATTTACAATTTCAGACTCCGTATATGGCTCAGCCTTTTTTATGGCCACAGGTTTTCATGGTTTTCATGTTATAATTGGAACTATATTTTTAACTGTGTGTTTAGCTAGATTAATAGGCTATCATTATACTCGTCATCATCATTTTGGCTTTGAGGCTGCTAGTTGGTATTGGCATTTTGTAGATGTGGTTTGGTTGTTTTTATATATGTGTATTTATTGGTGGGGAAGTTAATCCTGCTCCCATCGAAGGTGGGCGTTCTGTCGGTAGCTCATTCCCTTCTTATGGAATCATCAAACAAAATATTGCGGATAAGAACTCAACATCCAATTGTTTCTATTGTGAATGGAGTATTGGTTGATCTACCAGCTCCTTCTAATATTAGTTATTATTGGAATTTTGGTTCTTTGTTAGGGCTTTGTTTAGTTATTCAATTGGCTACTGGAATATTCTTAGCTATGCACTATTGCCCTGATGTTAGCTTAGCTTTTGATTCAATTTCCCATATTTTAAGAGACGTTAATTATGGTTTTATGTTAAAGTATATACATGCTAATGGAGCCTCATTATTCTTTCTTTGTGTCTATATTCATATGGGCAGGGGGCTCTATTATGGGAGCTACATGAAACAGGACGTTTGGAATATTGGGGTCATAATTTATTTAGTGATGATGTTAACAGCTTTCTTAGGGTATGTATTACCTTGGGGGCAAATGTCCTTTTGGGGGGCCACAGTTATTACTAACTTTTGTTCTGCTATACCCTATATAGGAACGGATATTGTTCAGTGGATTTGGGGAGGATTTAGTGTATCTAATGCGACTCTTAATCGTTTCTTCTCTTTACATTATCTTTTACCTTTTCTTATAGCTGGATTGGGCGTACTACATATTATTGGCTTACACACAGCTGGGTCAAATAATCCTTTAGGTATTGATTCTAATATAGATAAAGTTACTTTTCACGTGTATTATACTTATAAGGACTTATTTGGAATAATGGTGCTTAGCACTATTTTAGTTATACTATGTTATTTTGTGCCTAATGTATTAGGTGATCCTGAAAACTTTATTCAAGCTAATCCTTTAGTAACCCCGGTTCATATACAACCAGAATGGTACTTCTTATTTGCATATGCCATATTACGCTCCATACCTAATAAGCTTGGAGGGGTCTTGGCCATGATTTTTAGTATCTTGGTGTTATTTTTATTGCCCTTTATTCACACTAGTAGATTAAGAGCCTTAACATTTAGGCCTTTAGGTAAAGTGGCATTTTGGTTTTTTACGGCGGATTTTATTCTATTAACTTGGTTAGGAGCTAATCCAGTAGAGGAGCCTTATGTTCTAATTGGTCAATTTGCTTCTATATTCTACTTTTTTTATTTTTTAGTATTAATCCCCGTATTAGGTTGGGCCGAAAATAATCTCTTAAATGGAAACAACCTTCAATTCTAAATATAATAAACTCTATATATTATATGAGATCCGCTTTTTGTGGGGGCCTTCTTAATAGGATCGTGTCAGCAGACTTATGGATAGTGGAAGCCGTGTTCCTACATAGTCTATTTGTATTAATCTCCTTAGTGATTATAGGAACTAGTATTATGGTTATATTTTCGTATAACCCTGTTTATTCAGTATTTTGGTTAATTGTTGCCTTTGTTAATGCGGCTATTATGTTTATCTCGTTAGGATTAGACTATATAGGCTTAATATTTATAGTTGTGTATGTGGGAGCTATCGCTATTTTATTCTTGTTTGTAATTATGTTAATTCAACAGCCTAATAAAGTAGACTCTCAAGATCACTCGCATTTTTTACCTGTGGGATTATCTATTATATTTCTATTTTATACTTTACTGACCAATAGTCCTAAATATATTAACAATCCTGTTATAGGGTCTAGAACTAATATTGGGGCGATTGGAAGTCATCTTTATACAATTTATTACGAATTAGTATTAATTGCTAGTTTGGTGCTGCTAGTTGCCATGATAGGGGCCATATTATTAGCTAAGCAACCAAGTTCACCTCTTGTATATAATTCCCGTCGTAGTCAGCAAGATCTCTTCTTACAAATCAGCAGAGAGCACCTTTAGAGGACACATATGGAGTTTAAAGGCATATTAATACTACTTATTATTAGTGGAACATTATCAGCTCTAATTTTAGGAGCATCTTATTTATTAGGACATAAACAGCCTGATGCGGAGAAAGTGTCAGTTTATGAGTGTGGGTTTGATCCCTTTGATAATCCGGGTAATCCATTTTCCGTTAGATTCTTCTTAATTGGTATATTGTTTTTAATATTTGATCTTGAAATATCTTTTTTATTTCCTTGGGCTGTTACATATATGGGCTTACCTTTATTCGGATATTGGGTTGTTATGTTATTTTTATTTATTTTAACTTTAGGGTTAATTTATGAGTGGATAGAGGGAGGTCTAGAGTGGACTTCTAATTAATTAAACAAACAACATATGTCTTATTTTATACTATCAGTCATCATCTTATTAATCGGAATCTTAGGTATTATTCTTAATAGAAGCAATTTAATTATTATGTTAATGTGCATAGAGCTAATTTTACTGGCCTCTACTATTTTGCTTTTATTTGAGTCTCGTATGCTCTATGCGCTTCTTGGTCAAATTTTTGCGATTATGATTTTAACTGTCGCAGCCGCCGAGTCTGCTATTGGTTTAGCCATTATGGTTAACTATTACCGTTTACGTGGAACAATTGCTGTTCGAGCCTTAAATTTGTTAAGGGGTTAATTACTAATTATAATGAGTAAAGTGCCTGTGCAATATTTTAACTTAGTAGAGGAAAATTATTCTAAGTATGGGCTGTCAGCACTCCAGTTTATCCAAATTGGTAAGTTCTATGAGCTTTGGCATGAGCCTAATACTCCTAGCAGACAACGAATATACTCTCAAATCGAGTTATTTATGCCAGGTGAGTTTTTGGGAACTTGGGAAGTAACGCCCCCTATTGAACAAGTTGCCGCGTTACTTGATATGAGAGTAATATCGTCTAGTAAAAGATCTTTACTTCAAATGGGATTTCCAACTTATTCCCTTGCTACTCATCTAAACACCTTGTTAGATAAAGGTTGGACTATTATAGTTATCGATGAATTAGTTTCTAATAAATCGGGGCCAAAACAACGCGCAGTATCTCAGGTTTATTCTCCTAGTTGTAATTTAGAGGGCTGTTCGGAACTGCCCTATGTGTTATCAATTTATTTCTTTCAAGACGACTTATTAGGTATTACTTTATTTTCAACTGTGAATGGGCATAGTATAATGTTTCCTGTTTCTTGGACGGACAGAGATAAAGTAGCTCGGTTATTAATTAGTTATCGCATTAAAGAAATAGTAATTTGGGTAAACTCAGAGCTTGAGATTTTAGTAAATAAAATATATAATTTATTAATTGATTGGAATTTATTTCCCTCTGAACCCAATGCTAAAATTGAAGTTATGGGAGAAGCACTAGCCAACTTGTCGAGTTACTTATCTTATAAGTACGAAAATAATAAAGAGTGGCTTTTGCTTCATATTTATTTAAGCACTAACGCAGAGTGGTCTAATAAAAATTACCAAAAATATGCCCTTAGTAAGATATTTCAGAGTACTTGAACAGAAAATGTTAATCAGGCAAGTTTAATTAGCCTTTTAGGAGTATTACAATTTATTAAAGACCGAAATCCTAATCTTATTAAGAACCTCCAACTTCCCGAATGCTATAATTCTGTTGTTAGTCCCTTAAACTTAATACTATGTAATCGAGCAGAATATCAGTTGGACTTATTATCTAAGGGGGGAAAACTAAATAGTTTACTTAGTCTGGTTGATTATTGTTCTACTGCAATGGGTAAAAGATTATTAAAATTCCGCCTTCTTAATCCCATTACAGATGATTCTGAATTAAATCTTCGTTATGAGGAGATTGCTACATTTAAACAACTGCTTAATAATAAAACATTTGATAACTTCGAATTAAAACATATTAAAGATTTATCTTTTTTACATCGCCAGTGGGCAGTATGTGCCTCAAGCGACATTACTCTACCACCTAAAAAGTTAAGTCAAATTTATCATTCTTATTTGTTTGCTAGTCAACTAATAAGCAGATTAACAAGTAATAAATGAATCAATATTCAGTTGCCCCTTTCAATTGGACCCCAATTAGAGTCACTAATTGAGGAAATAGGCCAAATTTTTCAAGTAAATAATCTTTTAGGTGATTTTAAAGACGTATTACAGCCAACTGATGATTTAACTAATTTCCTTATACAACAACAAACTTTAAGAGCCCAGCTTATAAGTTGGGCCGAACAAACTTCAAATATTGTATTTCAAGATACAATCTCTATTAAAGTTGAATATTTTAATCAAGAGGGCTATGCTCTTTTTATTCTACCTAAAAATTTAACTAAGTTAAAACATTACATGACTAATACCCCTATGTCTAATAATTCAATTATTATATTAGGTAAAAGAGGGAGCCGTCATATAATTACTAATCCCACTATCCATAAAGTATCAATCGAATTAAATTTATTAGAAGAACAAATTAATACTTATGTTAAACAAACTTATAACCGGGAGCTAAAAAGATTATATTTCAGTTATTTTGAGCTATTTTTGCCTTTAGTAGACATAATTTCGAAATTAGATGTTGCACTAAGTGGGGCTATTGCGGCTAGTAAATTTAATTATACTAAACCTTATTTAACACCGGTGAAATCACAACAAACCAAAGGTTTAATAGAGGTAATTAATTTACGACACCCATTAGTAGAACAATTAAACACTCAAGAAAAATGTGTAGCCCATAATATTAACTTAGGAAATAAGGGGATGTTAATATTCTCAGTAAATGGTGCAGGTAAATCTACTTTACTTAGAGCAATTGGAGTCAATGTAATCTTAGCTCAAGCAGGAATGTATGTGGCTGCAGATTCATTTAAGTTAAGACCTTATAATTACTTAATTACTCGTATTTTAGGGGGCGATGATCTTCATAAAGGTCAAGGTACTTTTGAGGTTGAAATGAGAGATCTTTCAACTATATTAAAGCTAGCTAATTATAACAGCCTAATATTAGGTGACGAAATTTGTCATGGAACAGAAACTAATTCAGGAACAGCAATATTAGCCGCAACAATTGAAAGATTAGCAGCTGCGCAAACTAGTTTCGTTCTTTCTACTCATCTACATCAAGTTTGTTCTCTAATTGATTCGCCAGTTCAATACTATCATTTATCTGTTACTCAGCAAAAGGATTTGTGCTTAATTTATGAACGTAAATTGAAGCCCGGCCCAGGGCCCTCTCAATATGGCATTGAAGTTATGGGCCATATAATTAAAGACAAAAAATTCTATAATAGTGCTTTAAAATATCGTAAGCTTATTAATTGGGAACCACCATCCCGAAGCAGCAGAATAGTGCCTAATTCTTTAGCCGTATTTCGCCCTTCTAGATATAATGCCCAAGTTTTTATTGATTTGTGTGAAATATGCGGAGCTCCAGCAGAAGCTATTCACCACATTCAACCTAAGAGTAAATTTAAGAAATTGTGTGATAAAAGATTGAATCGAAGATCTAATTTAGTATCAGTTTGCTTAAGTTGTCATTTAGATATTCATAAAAATAAAATTTCTATTTTAGGTTGAAAAAGAACTCCAGGACATAAGAAACTATGTTGGATTAAGAAGCCCGATGCTTAA